AGGTATAGTTCCAGTATAGAAACCCCCACGTTGAGATGGGCCCGGAGCGAGAAGAGGTACACGTTCAAACAAGGATTGTTGGTTTCTCGAGGCATGGTCGCTAAGCTCTTGGACTAATTGAGATCCATGAGATGTAGTTGATTAAATCAGCCTTATGCACGTTATACACTATATGTCTTATGTAATATCATGAATATACTGTACATGCTTAATATTCATGGGGACTATCAATTAATGCACGATATACATAGTATGTCCTATTACATTACAGTTATATGGGTACTTAATATTCATGGGGACTATCAATTAATGCACGATATACATAGTATGTCCTATTACATTACAGTTATATGGGTACTTAATATTCATGGGGACTATCAATTAATGCACGATATACATAGTATGTCCTATTACATTACAGTTATATGGGTACTTAATATTCATGGGGACTATCAATTAATGCACGATATACATAGTATGTCCTATTACATTACAGTTATATGGGTACTTAATATTCATGGGGACTATCATTCATGGAGGTTACCAATTAGTGTTTGTGGTACATGCAACATGTTTTTAGTGCATTATGCTCGCGTGAACATGTTAATGTTTGTGAGGCCATAGGTTGTGTGCAATATACGTGACATATTTTGGCGTGTTAGGTCTGCGTGGGCATGCTGTTGTTTAGTGGGGTGGTTGGTGTGTTTGGAGTTGGTTAGTTAGTATGTTAGTATGGGCAGTGTGTTTTGATAGCGTAATGTTTGATTGTTATTGTTGATGTTTTGGTATCTATGAATATCACGTGATTGGCACGGAATGTGTGTATTGTGTTTTGTGGGGTTGGTGGGTGGATGTCTGTTTTGGTGTTGGGGTGGGTTTACAGGGAATAGTTTAAATAGAATTTCAGCTTTGGGTGCTGATGGTGGGGCTGTTGCTCCTTCCTTGAAGCCTTAGGGAGGGTGTGTTCTCCTTTTTTGGTTTACAAGACCAAGGTATTTTATGTACTACGAAGGCTCTTCATTTTAAAAGATGGTTTTCGATAATACCGGAGATGGGTATTAGGATTAAGATGATGGAGAAGTATGTGATGGAGGCTAGTTGGCCGATGGTGATGAATGGGTATTCCACTGGTTGTCCTCCGATTCATGTTAGGGCTAGTAGGTCTGCCACTAGAAGTCAGAATAAACATTGGCTGATTGGTCGGAATATTATTCCTCGTTGTTTTGAGGTGTGTAGCAGTGGTACTACTGCTAGGATTAGGATTGATAAGATTAAGGCTAATACACCTCCTAGTTTGTTGGGGATGGATCGAAGGATTGCATATGCGAACAGGAAATATCATTCGGGTTTGATATGTGGTGGGGTATTTAGGGGGTTGGCTGGTGTGTAGTTGTCGGGGTCTCCTAGGAGGTCTGGTGAGAACAATACTAGGAGCATTAGTATTAGGATCAGGAGTAGGAGGCCTAGGATGTCTTTGATGGTGTAGTAAGGGTGAAATGGGATTTTGTCTGTGTCTGATGTTATTCCTGAGGGGTTATTAGAGCCTGTTTCGTGTAGGAATAGCAGGTGGATGGCTGCCAGGGCCAGGATGATGAATGGGAGGATGAAGTGGAAGGCAAAGAATCGTGTTAATGTGGCTTTATCTACTGAGAAACCCCCTCAAATTCACTCTACTAGGCTGGTTCCGATATATGGGATGGCTGACAGAAGGTTGGTAATAACTGTGGCGCCTCAGAATGACATTTGGCCTCATGGTAAGACGTAACCTATGAATGCGGTGGCTATTGTTGTAAATAGTAGTAGAATTCCAATGTTTCATGTTTCTGGGAATGTGTATGATCCGTAGTATATTCCTCGGCCGACGTGCATGAATAAGCAGATGAAAAATATGGAGGCTCCGTTGGCGTGCATATATCGGATAATTCAACCATAATTGACGTCTCGGCAGATGTGTGTTACTGATGAAAAGGCGGTTGCTGTGTCTGATGTATAGTGTATGGCTAGAAACAGGCCTGTCAGGATTTGTAAGACTAGGCAGACTCCTAGCAATGACCCGAAGTTTCATCATGCTGAGATGTTGGATGGGGTGGGGAGATCAATGAATGATTCGTTGACAATTTTAATGAGTGGGTGAGATTTTCGAATGTTGGTCATTAAGTTCTTATAGTTGAAATACAACGATGGTTTTTCATGCCATTAGTCATGGTTAAATTCCATGTGGGAATGATGATAACATACATTGTATTTATCCTAAGTACTATTTTTGTGGTGAGCTTTGTTAGTTTTTCTTCAAAGCCTTCACCGATTTACGGGGGTTTTGGTTTGATTGTGGCTGGCGGTATTGGGTGTGGTATTGTGTTGAGTTTTGGTGGATCGTTTTTGGGTTTAATGGTTTTTTTAATTTATTTGGGAGGAATACTTGTGGTGTTTGGTTATACTACGGCCATGGCGACGGAACCTTATCCTGAGGCCTGGGTTTCTAATAAGGCTGTGTTGGCAATGTTTATTACGGGGGTGTTGGCAGAGTTATTGACGGCTTGTTATATTCTTGAGGAGAATGAAATTGAAGTTGTTTTTAAGTTTAATGGAGCGGGTGACTGGGTGATCTATGATACTGGTGATTCGGGCTTTTTTAGTGAGGAGGCTATAGGAATTGCTGCCTTGTATAGTTATGGGACTTGGTTGGTTATTGTAACGGGCTGATCACTACTTACTGGTGTTTTAGTAATTATGGAGATTACTCGTGGTAATTAAGTAAGAGTAGGCTGATTGTTAGGGTGATTATGAACGACAGGAAGTAGAGTTTAATCAATCCCTTTTGGTTGGATACGATAATTGATGATTTTATTTGGAAGTATGAAATGGATTTTGGTAATACATTTTCTAGTCAGATGAGGTCTAGTAGTGTTGATGCGGATTTTTGGCTTATTGTTAGGCTGGCTAGTGGTAGGGAGCGGTGGGTGATGGTTGGGAAATATCCCAGGAGGTTGGAAAATTTGAATGTGTTTGAGGCGGGGTTGAGTTTTAGATTTTTGGTTATGAGGTTGAGTTCTAGGGCTAGGATAAAGCCTGTGATGGTAACTGTAAGGGCGGTTAGTTTTAGGTAGTAGGGTATTGTTATTTGTGGCGTGGTTATTGGGGGGATGTTGTGGGAGATTAGGTAACCTGCAAAGATGCTTCCGATTAAGAGACGTTTAATAGAGTTGATTAGGAGGGGGTTGTTTTCGTTGATTAGGTTTAGGGGGTTAAAGCGGGGTTGTTCTAGGAGTGCGAAGAATATGATTCGAGTGCTGTAGATGGCTGTTAGAGATGTAGCGATGAGTGTTATTAGTAGAGCTCAAGCGTTGGTGTGTGATATGTTGGCGGCTTCGATAATTAGGTCTTTAGAGTAGAATCCTGTTAGGAAAGGCATTCCTGTGAGTGCGAGGCTCCCTACAATTAGGGAGGTGGTGGTGAATGGTATTGATTTAAACAGCCCGCCTATTTTTCGAATGTCTTGTTCATCATTTAGACTGTGGATAATTGAGCCGGAGCACATGAACAATATAGCTTTAAAGAATGCGTGTGTGCAGATGTGTAGGAATGCAAGGTATGGCTGATTGATTCCGATTGTTACGATCATGAGGCCTAGTTGGCTGGAGGTGGAGAAGGCGACAATTTTCTTGATGTCGTTTTGTGTTAGGGCGCAGATTGCTGTAAATAGAGTGGTGGTGGCTCCCAGGCATAGTGTGAGGGTCTGTGCGGTCTTGTTTTGTTCTATTAGGGGGTGAAAGCGGATTAATAGGAATACGCCGGCTACCACTATTGTGCTTGAGTGGAGTAGGGCTGATACGGGCGTGGGTCCTTCCATGGCTGATGGTAGTCACGGGTGTAGGCCGAATTGAGCAGACTTGCCAGTGGCTGCTAGGAGGAGCCCTATTAAAGGTGTGTTCAGGTTTTTGTACTCTGTAATAAAGATTTGTTGGAGTTCTCATGTGTTTGAGTTGGTGAGAAATCATGCTATGGCTAGAATAAACCCCACGTCTCCGATGCGGTTGTAAAGTACTGCTTGCAGGGCTGCGGTATTGGCATCTGTTCGGCCATGCCATCACCCGATAAGTAGGAAGGATATGATTCCTACTCCCTCTCAGCCGATGAATAATTGAAATAGGTTGTTGGCGGTTACTAGGATGATTATGGTGATAAGAAATATGAGAAGGTATTTAAAGAACCGGTTGATGTGTGGGTCGGCATGTATATATCATATTGAGAATTCTATAATAGATCATGTGACGAAGAGTGCTACGGGTACGAAGATGATTGAGAAATAGTCGAGTTTAAAGCTCATGGAGAATTTTAATGTTTGAATTGTCATTCAGTGTCAGTTTGAGACAATTGTTTCTTGTCCTGAATAAATGAATATTAGGGCTGGAATTGTAATAATGGCGAAAGCATAAGAAGTTGTAGTTTTTACGTAATTAGGATACAGGTTGTTTTTATACACTTGAGTGCTAGTTATGATGATCGGCAGGAGTAGTATAAATATTGCTGTTATAATAAGAGAGTTAAATAGATTTATTACTTTTATTTGGAGTTGCACCAATTTTTTGATTCCTAAGACCAACGGATCACTTCTATCCTATAAAAGTTGAAAAAGCCATGCTTTTAGGCATGGGAGCATGAATTAGCAGTTCTTGCGTACTTTTTCGGTAGACAAGAAGGTTCAATCTTCTATTGCCAGATTCACAATCTGGTGTTTTGTGTTAAACTATGTTTACAGTAAATAGGTCCCAGAACGATCTTAGGATTGAGCGAGAGGAGTAGTAGTGGGAGGAGGTGCAGGGCTATTAGGGCATTTTCTCGTGTAAATGATGGTTTGATGTTTTTAATGTGGTTTGTTTGTTTTCCCCGCTGGGTTGTGATTAGCATGTATAGAGAGTATAGGGCTGTGATGATGATGTTTGTTCCTATGAGGGCGATGGTGATGTTGGATCATGAAAAAGATGCTATTACTACAAATAGTTCTCCCAGCAAGTTGATGGTTGGCGGAAGGGCTAGGTTTGCTAGGCTGGCTAGTAGTCATCAGGCAGCTATTAGTGGTAGTAGGGTTTGTAGTCCTCGTGCTAGGATTATGGTTCGGCTGTGTACGCGTTCATAGTTTGAGTTTGCCAGGCAGAATAGTATAGACGATGTGAGTCCGTGAGCGATTATTAGGGCTGTTGCTCCTATGTAGCTCCATGGTGTTTGGATGAGTACTGCTACAATTACTAGGGCTATGTGGCTTACCGATGAGTATGCAATTAGAGATTTTAAGTCTGTTTGGCGCAAGCAGATAGAGCTTGTTATGATTATGCCCCACAGGGATAATATTAGGAACGGGTATGCTATTTGGCCGGTTAGAGGGTTTAGTAGTACAGTAATGCGTATTATTCCGTAGCCCCCTAGCTTTAGAAGTACAGCTGCTAGGACTATTGATCCGGCGATAGGGGCTTCTACATGTGCTTTGGGAAGTCATAGGTGTAGTCCGTACAGGGGTATTTTTACTATAAAGGCTATCATGCATGCTAGTCATAGGAAAATATTGGACCAAGTGGTTGAAATGGGTTTGACTCAATATTGTGCGATTAAGAAATTTAGGGAGCCAGTTGTGTTTTGGATGTATAATAGTGCGACTAGTAAGGGCAGTGAGCCCACTAGGGTGTAGAATAGAAAGTATAGTCCTGCATTAAGTCGTTCTGTTTGATTACCTCATCGTGTGATAATAATTAAAGTGGGTACGAGTGTAGCTTCGAATAGGATATAAAATATGATAAGTTCTGTGGCAGTAAATGTTATAATTAGAAACAGTTGAAGGAGGGTGAGTATAGTAATGTATAGCTTTTTTCGGGCAATGGTTTCTTTTGATAGATGATATTGGCTGGCTGTCAGTATTAGGGGCAGGAGTCAGGTTGTTAGTGCTAGTAGGGGTGCGGAAAGTGAGTCTGAGAAAAAGAGTAGTGAGAAGTTGAGGCTGTTGTCATTAAATTGGTTGAGGTAGGATAGACTAATAAGACTAATTAGCAGGCTGTAGGCTGTTGAGTTAATTCAGATTATAGTGGATTTGGATAGTCAGGTGAGGGGGATCAGTATTATAGTAGGAATGATGATTTTTAGCATTGTAGGAGGTTTAGATTTTGTACGTAGTCGGTTCCGTAGGTATTAGAGACTATCACCAGCAGGGATAGGCCCAAGGCTGCTTCGCAGGCAGCGAATACTAGAAGGATGATTGGAGTCATGTTGGCTAGTGTGAAGTGGTTGTTTAAGATTACTACAGTCATTATAATGAATAGAGACAGTATCATGCCTTCTAAGCATAGTAGCGAGGATATAAGGTGTGATCGGTAGATTAACAGACCTAAGAGAGATATGGTGAAAGCTAAGAAGATATTAATATATACAATAGACATTTGATAATTATAGGATGCCTATAATCTAATGAGTCGAAATCATTTGTTTTGTTTAAACTAATTATCATATTCAGATCACTCTAGTCCTTTTTGGGTTCACTCATATGCTAAGCTTGCGGCTAGGAGGGAGATTAATAGGAGGGCCATGGTGAGCATAGTTGATAGGTTGTTTGTTTGTGAGGCCCATGGGAGGGGGAGTAGTAGTGCGATTTCTAGGTCGAATAGCAAAAATGTAATGGCGACCAGGAAAAATTTTATTGAGAAGGGCAAGCGGGCCGATCCCATTGGATCAAAGCCACACTCGTATGGGCTTGCTTTTTCTGCATATACGTTTAGTTGGGGCAGTCAAAATGCGATCAGTACTAGTAGTGCGGATAATGCTGTATTAATGAGGAGGGTTATTATTATGTTTATTATTTCTTTTCGGGTTAGACCGAAACTGATTGATTGGAAGTCAATTGTACTAGTTAATACTAAAGAAATAAGACCCTCATCAATAAATAGATACATATAGGAATAGTCATACTACGTCTACAAAGTGCCAATATCAGGCAGCGGCTTCGAATCCGAAGTGGTGACTGGAGGTGAAGTGGTATTTTAGTTGGCGGAGGAAGCACACAGCAAGGAAGGTAGATCCAATAATGACATGTAGTCCGTGGAATCCTGTGGCCATGAAGAAGGTGGACCCGTACACGCCATCGGAGATTGTAAAGGATGTTTCATAATATTCTGAGGCTTGAAGTAGGGTGAAATAGATTCCTAGAGAAATGGTGATAAATAGGGCTTGAAGTATCTGTTTGCGGTTGCCCTCTATCAGGCTGTGGTGGGCCCAGGTAATAGATACGCCGGAGGCTAGTAGTACTGAGGTATTTAGCAGGGGGACTTCTAGGGGGTTTAGAGGGATGATTCCTGTGGGGGGCCAGCATCCTCCAAGCTCAGGTGTTGGGGCAAGGCTTGAGTGGTAAAAGGCTCAGAAGAAACCTGCAAAGAAGAACACTTCTGAAATGATGAAAAGGATTATTCCATATCGCAGCCCTTTCTGTACGATGGGTGTATGGTGTCCTTGGAATGTACTTTCTCGGATAACATCTCGTCATCACTGGTATATGGTCAATAGGTTGGTTGTTATTCCCAGTGCTAGTAGCAGTGTTGAGTTAAAGTGAAATCACATTGCTAACCCCGAAGTTATTAGCAGGGCTGAGAGGGCTCCTGTGAGGGGCCATGGGCTTGGGTTTACTATGTGGTAGGCGTGAGTTTGGTGGGTCATTAGGTATTGTCGTGTAGATATAGGCTTACTAGCAGGGTAAAGACGTAGGCCTGGATTAGGGCCACAGCGAATTCAAGGATTGTCAGTAGAACAAGGATGACAAAGGTGATGAGAGCAATGGAGGTGTTGATTTTTATTAGGGCTAGGGCAGCCCCTCCGATTAGGTGCATTAATAGGTGGCCTGCAGTAATATTGGCTGTGAGCCGTACGGCCAGGGCCACAGGTTGAATGAATAGGCTGATAGTTTCAATGATTACGAGTATGGGGATCAGGGGGAGAGGTGTTCCTTGGGGTAAAAAGTGAGCTAGGGATGCCTTTGTTTTATGCCGGAATCCAACTACTACAGTGGCTGCTCACAGGGGGATGGCTATTCCTAGGTTTATAGAGAGTTGTGTTGTGGGTGTGAATGAGTGTGGGAGTAGTCCGAGTAGGTTGGTTGAGCCAATAAATATGATTAGGGATATTAGTATTAGGGCCCATGTCTGTCCTTTACGGCTGTGAATGGTCAGTATTTGTTTTGTTGTTAGTTGGATTAGTCATTGTTGAAGTGAAACTAGGCGGTTACTAATCAGTCGATTTGGTGAGGGGAATAGGATGCTTGGGAATATAATAATTAAAATAACGATAGGCAGACCCATTATTGTTGGGGTAGTGAAAGAGGAGAATAGATTTTCGTTCATTTTTTTTCTCAAGGGTTAGGTTGTTTTAGTGTCGCAGACGGTTTGAGTTCTGGGTTTCATGGGTATATATGTTTTGAGATTTTTAGTTGAAATATAATAAATAGTGTGATGATTATTGATATGATGGCAATAGATCAAGTTGATGTGTCTAGTTGCGGCATGTCACTAAGGAGAGGTTTAAACTCTCGATCTTTAACTTAAAAGGTTAATGCTCTGATAGCTTCTTAGTGATCTTAAAGTATGGTTGCTGACCATTTTTCGAAGTAAGTTAGTGGAACTAATTCAAGGACAATGGGTATGAAGCTGTGGTTAGAGCCACAGATTTCTGAGCATTGCCCATAGTATAGCCCAGGCCGTGTGCCTATTAGGGTTGTTTGGTTGAGTCGACCTGGAATAGCATCGGTTTTTAAGCCTAGGGAAGGTACGGCCCATGAGTGTAGGACATCTTCGGATGAAATTAGCATTCGGATGGTTATCTCTATGGGCAGAACCACTCGGTTATCGACTTCTAGCAGCCGCAGTTCTCCAGGCTTTAGCTCTTGTGTAGGAACCATATATGAGTCGAAGTTTAGATCTTCATAGTCTGTATATTCGTAACTTCAATACCACTGATGACCCATGGTTTTTACGGTCAAAGAAGGGTTGTTGATTTCGTCTATTATATAGAGGATTCGCAGAGAGGGTAGTGCGATGAGGACTAGGATAATGGCAGGCAGGATTGTTCAGATAGTTTCTACTTCTTGGGCATCCATTGTGCTGGTGTGCGTAAGTTTGGTTGTTAGTATGAGTGAGATAATGTATAGCACTAGGGAGCTGATTAGGAATACAATTATTAATGTGTGGTCGTGGAAGTGTAGGAGCTCTTCTATAATAGGGGAAGTAGCGTCTTGGAAACCTAGCTGAAATGGGTATGGCATGGAGGTACAAAGGGTGTGAGCCTATACTTTAACTTCGACAAAGTTATGTAATTTTTTTACTAGAACCTCTTCATTGAGAAAGACATAGTGGTTATGGCATTGGCTTGAAACCAGTTTCAGAGGGTTCGACTCCTTCCTTTCTTATTTTAGAGAAACATAAGCTGGTTCTTCAAATGTATGGTAGGGGGGAGGACATCCGTGCAGCCATTCGAGATTGGTTGTGGTTAGTTCTACTACTGCCACTTCTCGTTTGGATGCAAAGGCCTCTCAAACCATGAAAATTATTAGTATTACAGCTGTCAGTGAAATGAAAGAACCCATTGAAGAAATTGTGTTTCAGGTTGTGTATGCGTCTGGGTAGTCGGAATAACGTCGGGGTATTCCGGACAGACCTAGAAAATGTTGAGGGAAGAATGTTATGTTAACACCTACGAACATAATTGTAAAGTGGATTTTTGCTCAGGTGTCATCTAGAGTGTATCCCGAGAATAGTGGGAATCAGTGAACAAAGCCCCCTATGATGGCGAAAACTGCACCCATGGATAGTACGTAGTGGAAGTGGGCTACTACATAGTACGTGTCGTGAAGGACAATGTCTAGTGAGGAGTTGGCCAGTACAATTCCCGTCAGGCCCCCTACGGTAAACAGGAAGATAAAGCCCAGGGCCCATAGCATGGCGGGGGATCATTTAATGTTTCCTCCGTGAAGGGTCGCAAGTCAGCTGAACACTTTTACTCCGGTTGGGATAGCAATGATTATGGTGGCTGATGTAAAGTATGCTCGTGTGTCTACGTCTATGCCTACTGTAAACATGTGATGTGCTCATACAATAAAGCCCAGGAAACCAATGGACATTATAGCCCAGACTATACCCATATAACCGAAAGGTTCCTTCTTACCTGAATAGTATGTAACGATGTGTGAAATTATTCCAAACCCCGGTAGAATTAGGATGTACACTTCCGGGTGACCAAAGAATCAGAATAAGTGTTGGTACAAGATAGGGTCTCCCCCTCCGGCAGGGTCGAAGAAGGTTGTATTGAGATTTCGATCTGTTAGGAGCATGGTAATCCCAGCTGCTAGGACTGGCAGTGATAGAAGTAGTAGTACGGCGGTGATTAGGACAGACCATACAAACAAAGGTGTCTGGTATTGTGACAGGGCTGGGGGTTTTATGTTAATGATGGTTGTAATAAAATTAATGGCACCTAGGATTGAGGAGACTCCCGCCAAGTGGAGGGAAAAGATGGTCAGGTCTACAGATGCCCCTGCATGGGCCAGATTGCCAGCTAGAGGGGGATATACAGTTCACCCAGTACCTGCACCAGCTTCTACCATTGAAGATGCAAGTAGAAGTAGGAAGGAGGGGGGTAGTAATCAAAAGCTCATATTGTTTATCCGGGGGAATGCCATATCGGGTGCTCCGATTATTAGGGGCACTAATCAATTACCAAATCCCCCGATCATGATCGGCATGACCATGAAGAAGATTATTACAAACGCGTGGGCGGTGACAACTACATTATAAATCTGATCATCTCCTAATAGAGAGCCAGGTTGACCAAGTTCAGCTCGGATTAGGAGACTGAGGGCAGTCCCTACTATACCTGCTCAGGCACCAAATAGGAGGTAAAGGGTGCCAATGTCTTTGTGGTTAGTAGAAAATAGTCAGCGGGTTATGAACATAGGTAAAATGGCTGAGTAAGCATTAGACTGTAAATCTAAAGACAGAGGTTTAAGCCCTCTTTTTGCCAAGCTCTGTGGTGAACTGTCACATTGGATTGCAAATTCAAAGAAGCAGCTTCAACGCTGCCGGGGCTTCTCCCGCCTTTTTTTTCTAGGCGGCGGGAGAAGTAGATTGAAGCCAGTTGATTAGGGTGTTTAGCTGTTAACTAAAGGTTCGTGGGGTTGGAGCCCACCAGTCTAGCAAGGGCTTAGCTTAATTAAAGTGATTGACTTGCAATCAATTGATGTGAGATAGATTCTTGCAGTCCTTAGGTAGGGTTGTACGCAGGAGTTAAGTTTGTGTAACTTGCTTAGGGCTTTGAAGGCCCTTGGTCTAGTCTAACCTAAACTCCTAGTCCAAGATTGATATTAGTGGTGTTAGGGGAAGTAGTAGGGTTGATAGTACGGTTAGGGGAGGTAGGAGAATTATCTTTTTTGTGGGGTTGAATTGTCATTTTATTTTTATATTGTTTGTTGAAGGGAATATGGTTAGTGCTGTGGCGTAGGTGAGTCGTATGTAAAAATATAGGTTTAGTAGTGCTGTGATGGCTAGTATGGTTGGAATGGTGATTATTTCGTTTTTGGTCAGTTCTTGGATGATTATTCATTTTGGTGTAAATCCTGATAGGGGTGGGAGACCCCCTAGGGATAGTATTAGGGTGAGGATGAGGGATGTAATTAGGGGTGTTTTGTTTCATGTTTGGGACAGTGATGATGTTGTTGTAGATGAGTTGTGTATGAATAGCATGAATGTTGTTAGTGTTATGATGATGTAGATTGTTAAGTTTAGGACTATTATAGTGGGGTTATAGGGTGTGATTGCTGCTATTCAGCCTATGTGAGCGATTGAGGAGTATGCTAGGATTTTTCGTAATTGTGTTTGGTTGAGTCCTCCTCAGCCTCCGATCAGTACTGATATAATTGCTATTGGTATTAGTAGGTTGGGGTTGATGGCGGGTGAGATTTGGTAGAGGATTGATAAGGGTGCGATTTTTTGTCATGTTAACAGGATTAGGCCTGAGGATATGGGGATTCCTTGTGTGACTTCTGGTACTCAGAAGTGGAATGGGGCTAGGCCTAGTTTTATTGCTAGGGCAATTGTTATTATGGTGGATGCTATGGGGTTGGGGTTTTTTGGTATTGTCCACTGTCCTGAGTGTAAGAGGTTGATGATGATTCCTATTATTAAGAGTATTGATGCGGTGGCTTGTATTAGGAAATATTTTGTGGCTGCTTCTGTGGAGCGCGGGTTGTGTTTTTTTATAAGGATTGGAATGATAGCTAGGAGGTTTATTTCAAACCCAATTCAGATTATTAGTCAGTGCGAGCTTGTTAGTACGATTGTGGTCCCTGCAATCACGGTGGATATAATGGTGATGAGAATGGGGGGCTTGATTAGTACGGGAAGGGTATAAACCAACATTTTCGGGGTATGGGCCCGATAGCTTATTTAGCTGACCTTACTGTAGAATGTGGTGTAATGTGGTAGCACGAAGATTTTTGAGTTCTTAGGATTAGGTTCGAGTCCTATAATTCTAGAAATAAGAGGATTTAAACCTCTATGATTTACTCTATCAAAGTAACTCTTTTGTCAGACATATTTCTTATATTTGGGGTGGGATGCTGGCTGTAATAATGGGTAGTGATACGTGTCATATACACAGGGCGAGTGTTAGGGGTAAGAAATTTTTTCATAGGAGGTGTATTAGTTGGTCGTATCGGAAGCGTGGGTAGGATGCTCGGACCCATAGGAAGGTGGTTGTGAGAAGTAGTGTTTTGGCGGTGAAGTTAACAGTGTACAATTCTGGTATGTATGGGTTGTGGAATGCGCCGAAGAATAGAATTGTTGTTAGGCTGTTTATTATGATGATGTTAGCATATTCTGCTATGAAGAACAGGGCGAATGGGCCTGCTGCGTATTCTACGTTGAAGCCGGAGACTAGCTCTGACTCCCCTTCTGTTAGGTCGAAAGGGGCTCGGTTGGTTTCTGCTAGTGTTGAGATGAATCATATTATGGCTAATGGTCATGCGGGGAGAATTAGTCAGATATATTCTTGTGTGGTGATTAGTGCGGCTAGTGTGTATGAGCCGTTTATTAACAATACTGATAGTAGGATGATGGCTAGTGTTACTTCATATGAGATTGTTTGGGCTACGGCCCGCAGGGCTCCAATTAGGGCGTATTTTGAGTTTGAGGCTCATCCTGATCATAGGATTGAGTAGACGGCGAGGCTAGATATAGCTAGTATGAATAAGACACCTAGGTTTATATTGATGAGCGGGTATGGTATAGGTAGTGGTACTCATATGATTAATGCAAGTGAGAGTGCTAGGATGGGGGCTATGATGAATATGGAGATGGATGATGTGAGGGGTCGTAGGGGTTCTTTGGTGAATAGTTTTAGGGCGTCTGCGATGGGTTGTAGTAGTCCGAATGGTCCTACGATGTTAGGCCCTTTGCGTAGTTGTATGTAGCCTAGCACTTTGCGTTCCACTAAGGTTAGGAAAGCTACGGCTAGAAGAATAGGAATAGTTAGTGAGAGGATGTTGAGTGTGAGCATGTTGTTAGGGAGAGGAGTTGAACCTCTGATAGTAAAGGTTTAAGTTTTATGCAATTACCGGGCTCTGCCACCCTAACAAGCCCGAGGCTCTCGGGCGGTGATTTGTGTGAGTTGTTTAGATTAAGATTATGTCATCTATTGTACTTAGGGCGCTTTAGTGAAGTAGGCCCCATTTCTCTTGTCCTTTCGTACTGGGAGGAATTGCGTAACAGATAGAAACCGACCTGGATTGCTCCGGTCTGAACTCAGATCACGTAGGACTTTAATCGTTGAACAAACGAACCTTTGATAGCTGCTGCACCATCGGGATGTCCTGATCCAACATCGAGGTCGTAAACCCTATTGTCGATATGGACTCTAGAATAGGATTGCGCTGTTATCCCTAGGGTAACTTGTTCCGTTGATCAAGTGTATTGGATCAATAAGTGATGTTGTACTTTTGACTGGTTAGTCTAGATTAAAATCACTCGGAGGTTATTTTATGCTCCGAGGTCACCCCAACCCAAATTGTTGACTCATGTGGAGAGTTGTTGTCCCTGTTGGTTATAATTGTGTCTCTTTGGGTCAATTAATTGAAGCTCCATAGGGTCTTCTCGTCTTGTTGTCATATTCCCGCCTCTTCACGGGAAGGTCAATTTCACTGATTGGAAGTAAGAGACAGTTAAACCCTCGTGTGGCCATTCATACTAGTCCCTATTTAGAGAACAAGTGATTATGCTACCTTTGCACGGTCAGGATACCGCGGCCGTTTAACTTGTGTCACTGGGCAGGCAGTGCCTCTAATACTGGAAATGCTAGAGGTGATGTTTTTGGTAAACAGGCGGGGTTTGTGTTTGCCGAGTTCCTTTTACTTCTTTTAATCTTTCCTTGGGTGCACGCCTGTGTTGGATTAACAGTTGATTTGAGATATTTGGTTTATAGTTGGGTTATTTGTATCTTGCTGTTAACTATCAGTGGGCATCCGTTCTGATATAAGCTTGTGCAAGGAGAAGTGTTTCTTGTTACTCATATTAGCATTATTGCTTCTATTGTTAAATAGATTAGCCCAGTGTTAAATTAGGAGTTTGTTGTGTGTTCTTGGTATTAAGGCATGATAATTGTTGAGCTTTAACGCTTTCTTAATTGGTGGCTGCCTTTAAGCCAACTATGGTTGTGTTTGTGCTTACTCTCTAATGAAGGCTGTATCCTAGTTCTAAAAAGCTGTACCTTTTTAGATTATATTTTAAACTTACATTAGAATTTTGGGTTTTTTAGGTAAGTTTAAAGTTGAACTAAAATTCTATTCTGGGCAACCAGCTATCACCAGGCTCGATAGGCTTTTCACCTCTACCTATGAATCTTCTCACTATTTTGCAACATAGACGAGTTTATCCTGTAAAGATTGTTCGTAGGTAGCTCGTCTGGTTTCGGGGGGTCTAGCTTAAGTTCTCTTTGTTAGACTATGTCTAGCTAACTCATTATGCAAAAGGTACAAGGTGTAAGCTTTGCTGTGTGATGCTTTTAATTCGTTCTTTCATCTTTCCCTTGCGGTACTATCTCTATAGCGCCAAATCAAATTTCTATCTCCTATACTTTTACGAGTTGTTGAATGCTTTGGTTTACGTGCTTGTGTTAGTTGAGTTTGTGGTTGTTTGGGCTAGGTTTGGCTCAAGATGGTCAGTTTGATATGAAATCTTCTGGGTGTAGGCCAGGTGCTTTGTTTAAGCTACATCTTGTTATCCAAGCACACTTTCCAGTATGCTTACCTTGTTACGACTTGTCTCCTCTTGTGCTTATTGTGAGTTAAATAGGATTATTAGGTTGTGTGTCACTTGAGGAGGGTGACGGGCGGTGTGTGCGTGCTTTATGGCCCGATTCAATTAAGCTCTCTATTCTTAATTTACTGCTAAATCCTCCTTTGATTCTTAATTTCATAAGAATTTTCGTATAAAAGTGTTCTGGTGCAGAAAATGTAGCCCATTACTTCCCACCCCATGGGCTACACCTTGACCTAGCTTTTTTATGTCAGGGTACTTGTGCTTACTGTTCTTCCCTTTCAGGGTTTGCTGAAGATGGCGGTATATAGGCTGGATTAGCAAGGGGTGGTGAGGTGTATCGGGGTTTATCGATTATAGAACAGGCTCCTCTAGAGGGATGTAAAGCACCGCCAAGTCCTTTGAGTTTTAAGCTGTTGCTAGTAGTTCTCTGGCGGACAGATTTGTTTAGTTATCTATCTGGGTTTAGGGCTAAGCATAGTGGGGTATCTAATCCCAGTTTGGGTCTTAGCTATCGTGTAGTCGGATATGTTAAAGCTACTTTCGTGTCTTATTTTCACATTAACTGCAGCTTTTTACAGCTTAGTTAAGGTTTAACTTTATCGTTGGGGTTTGCTCTGTGACACGCTTTACGCCGTATATCCATTAATTTGGGTTAATCGTATGACCGCGGTGGCTGGCACGAGATTTACCAACCCTGTTTAACATGGCTCAGTCGAACTTTCGTTCATGGCTTAATTTTTACCACTGCTGTATCCCGTGGGGGTGTGGCTAAGCAAGGCGTCATAAGCTACGTGTGTGTGCTTGATGCCAGCTCCTTTAGGTCGGTTAGTGATTTAGAGGGCATTTTCACCGGGATGCGGAGACTTGCATGTGTAATCCTGCTAACAACTAATGGAAAGGCCAGGACCAAACCTTTGTGTTTATGGAATCTGACGATTCATCTAGGCATTTTCAGTGCCTTGCTTTGCGTGTTTAAGCTACATTAACGTTAATCTTATTTACTTGTGCTGTTGTGGTCTGTGTTGTGGCTATTGGAGGTTAGGTAGGGACGAGCTAGAGCGAGTAACATATATCTATAGATATCCGCGGACAGCTAGGATAATGCAGATGCTTAGATTTGGTGTTTATTGGGTTATGGCGATCTTGGATCTGCACTCGGGCCTTATGATTGAATATGTGTTTAGTCTTGTTTTTGGGGTTTGGCAGGACAACAATGGACGCATTTCTATATTGTAGGGTTACGGGGGGTAAGGGGGGTTTGTTTAAGCTAGTTGTTTATCTGTTGGATAAACGCGCGTGCGTACGTGTGTACGTGTGCGTGGGTGCGCGTGCGTACGTGTGTACGTGTGCGTGAGTGTACGTGCGTACGTGTGTACGTGTGCGCGTATACGTGGGTGCGCGTGCGTACGTGTGTACGTGTGCGTGAGTGTACGTGCGTACGTGTGTACGTGTGCGCGTATACGTGGGTGCGCGTGCGTACGTGTGTACGTGTGCGTGAGTGTACGTGCGTACGTGTGTACGTGTGCGCGTATACGTGGGTGCGCCTTGTCCGTCCCGGGTGATCATTGGGGTTGAGGTATATGTCCTGTAACCATTGACTGAATAACACCTTATATGGTAAATGTAAAATCCTAGCATAGTGAATAAGTCCAGCTACAAACTGCTTGGCGCGTCGGGACCGTTTACGGTCATAGCTGAGTCGTAGCAAGTTCTCCCCCCGAAAATTAAAAGATACCAAATGCATGACATCACAGTTATGTGTGATCATGGGCTGATTAGTCACTAGTCCATCGAGATGTCCTATTTGAGATAAGTGAAGGATTGGATTGAGGTTTATAATGACCCTGAAGTAAGAACCAAATGCC